CGGTTGGACGATAGTAAAAGGTCATAGCAAAACCCGTAGCTACTTGTACTAAAAAACAAGTAAGCGTAATCCCCCCTAGACAATAAAATATGTTGACATGAGGAGGAACATATTTACTGGTTATATCATCTGCAATCGCTTGAATCTCGAGACGTTCTTCGAACCAATCATATACTTTATTGAGATAGGTAATCCAAGAAAGATTCCCCCTCCAAGAGCCGTATATGAGAATTTCATCTCGTACGGCTCAAGGCAAAACACACAAATACTGGTTTCAACGGATATGGAATAGATAGTTTTCAACTTCTTGGAGCTTAACCTCTTGACTCGATTTGACCCAAAGATACGAAGCGAAGTAAGAAAAATCCGGAATCTCTTCTTTGTAATGATAATGCCAATAAATACAATCTCAAGTTGGCTCATTAGTCTTTCTTTATGTGAATCGTGACAGGCCTTTTGAATCTTCTCTTCCCTGTGTGTTTTTTTTTTTAGGAATTATCTTGTTGAGACCCTATGAATCAATTGAAACCTCAGATTCATACTAGAACCACGATGATTTAAGAAAGCTGAAGCTAAGCTCAAGGTTCTCTGAGTAAAAACCATTTGATCATCACTTCAATGTAATGACTCAATAAAATCTAGAGAAAGAGTTTACTTTTGTTCAAAAGAAGTCTGAAAGAAAAATTGTTTTATTTATAAAAGACCTATCTCCCTTTTTTTTAGTCCGGTTGCGAGGTCTGAATAATAGGTATGAATCATAGTTCAAATATTTCTTTTCTTTATCTATTCTATATAGTCCGTGCTCCAGAGACTAGAATAAATATCTGACGAAGTAGAATCATCTTGATATAGATGACAGATCCATTCTCTGTATTATCAATAGGATCAATTATAACAAGTCACACGCTCATATTCCGGAAATAAAATATCAAAACAAATAAATTTCACGATCGAACTACCAGAATGGTCTCTAAATTCAAGTCTTAAGTAATCTTAAGTTGAAGTATTAAGTATTTTAAGCATTAAGTAAGTCTAAGTAAAATAATTTTTTTTGATTAAAAAGCTAGGACTTCCTAGCTTTTTATGAACTAATTCATTGAAATTCCATCCAGTAAAACGGATGAATTATAAATTTCCAAAATAATAGATAGAAATATTGCAAATAGAGCCATTGCGACTCCCATAAGTGGTGTAGTCCCCCACCCTGGAGCTACTTTTCCATATTCCGAATTCAATGGTTTCAATAAACTCCCTACGCCAGTTCGTCTTGGCCCAGATTTCAAACTACTCTCAGCGGTTTTTGTAGCCATAAATCCTCTTTCATCATGGGTTATAATCTGTTGACTTTGTATACCATTTCGTTGTAGTTGTAAATAAACGGCATTATCACGATCTTGAAATTTTCGAAAAAAAAAAAATGGAAACAGCAACCCTAGTCGCCATCTCCATATCCGGTTTACTTGTAAGCTTTACTGGGTACGCCTTATATACCGCTTTTGGGCAACCCTCTCAAAAATTAAGAGATCCCTTCGAAGAACATGGGGACTAGTTGAAGTCACGAGCCCCCCATATTCATATTGGGGGGCTAATCACTTCAATGGGAATAATGAAAAATCATTTCATTTTTTAGTTGGAACTTTAGGTGGTTCTCGAAAAAAAATAGCGAAAAATATTATCCCTAAAGTCGAAACTAAGAGGAATGTATAAACCAATGCTTCCATAGATTCGATCGTGGTTTACAATTATAGCTTCCACACCTATTCATTTTGGATCATTTACTAAATAAATTGTCAATTTCAATTGATAATTTACTCAATTGACTATTACTATATTCTCTATATATAAATAGACTATATAGTTAATAGTGAGTCTTACTATATAGTATAGTCAATTATTATTACTATTCAATATATTCTATACTCTCATTTTTTTATATTATTCTAATATCTTCTATTATAAATATGAAATAGATAATAGATTCAATTAATGTTTAAAATATAAATTCTAGCTTCATTCTATAAATTCGAAATAGAAAGACTCTATCGAAATCTCAATTTAAATACTCTAACTATAATAAAAATAAAAAAATCGAGGTAAAAGATGACAAAGTAATTTTGTATCAGACTACTTGTCTCCTTGTAGTTGGATCTCCAAGTTTTTGGAATGTTCCAAATTCTACTTGAGCATCCAAATCTGGATCAATACCGGCAAAAACATCTCTGAACAAGGTTCTGGCACCGTGCCAAATGTGTCCGAAAAAGAATAGCAAAGCAAACGTAGCATGTCCAAAAGTGAACCAACCCCGTGGACTGCTACGAAAAACACCATCGGATTTCAAAGTAGCCCGGTCTAATTCAAAAATTTCACCTAATTGGGCGCGTCTAGCATATTTTTTAACAGTAGCAGGATCACTATAAATGACTCCATTGAGTTCGCCGCCATAGAATTCAACAGTTACTCCTACTTGTTCTACACTATACTTGGATTCTGCCCTTCTAAAAGGAACATCAGCCCTCACAATTCCGTCTCCATCTACTAAAACTACCGGAAATGTTTCAAAAAAAGTAGGCATACGACGTACAAAGAGTTCGCGCCCTTCTTTATCTCTAAAGAAGGGGTGCCCTAACCACCCAACAGCTATCCCATCCCCACTATCCATTGAACCTGCTCTGAATAATCCCCCTTTTGCCGGATTATTACCAATGTAATCGTAAAAAGCTAATTTTTCGGGAATTTTAGACCAAGCTTCCGATAAACTCAGGTTTTCGGCTAGTCCGGCGCCAACTCTTCGATATATTTCTTGCTGGAAGTATCCCTGATCCCACTGATAACGAGTGGGGCCAAATAATTCGATTGGGGTAGTTGCTGAACCATACCACATAGTTCCAGCAACAATGAAAGCTGCAAAAAAAACAGCAGCAATACTACTGGAAAGCACAGTTTCAATATTACCCATGCGTAATCCTTTATATAGACGTTGAGGCGGACGGACACTAAGATGGAATAGACCTGCTAATATGCCCAATGTACCTGCTGCAATATGATGAGAAGCTATCCCCCCCGGAACAAAAGGATCAAAGCCTTCCGCACCCCACGCTGGATTTACAGATTGTACTTTTCCAGTTAGTCCATAAGGATCAGACACCCATATTCCAGGACCATATAAGCCTGTTACATGAAATGCACCAAAACCAAAGCAAGCCACTCCTGAGAGAAATAAATGAATTCCAAAGATCTTGGGCAAATCCAAAGAGGGTTTTCCCGTACGTTCATCAGAGAATATTTCTAGGTCCCAATAAACCCAATGCCAGATAGCTGCCAAAAAGCACAAGCCAGAAAACAAAATATGTGCCCCTGCCACGCCTTCATAACTCCAAATGCCCGGATTCGTTATAGTTCCTCCTGAAATACTCCAACCCCCCCACGAATTGGTTATTCCTAAACGAGTCATGAAGGGTATAACAAACATGCCTTGTCTCCACATTGGATCAAGAACAGGATCAGAGGGATCAAAAACCGCTAATTCATATAGAGCCATCGAGCCAGCCCAACCAGAAACTAGAGCTGTATGCATTATATGGACAGAAAGCAATCGACCGGGATCATTCAATACAACAGTATGAACACGATACCAAGGCAAACCCATGTAAATACCCCTTTCTGAAAAATAATATTTAACTTTATCGCATTGGAAAAGACTAAACCATGTACTTAACGTACTTCACCTGTTCGGTATATTTTGTATAGGAAAGGATTAATATTGATTTGTATTCCTTTCTTTTATTTATAATAACAAAGAGAAACAGATCTTATTCTATACCCGATAAGTACCAATACGCAATGGGAGATTTTTATGGGAAAGAGTACATAGATACTTGTTTATCATTTGAAATCATTCGAACAATAGGCCGATCCCATTCGTTCCAATTTTTATTTATTCTGTTTTATTATATATACTAGAATTATAAATTATATCTATATAATAAGAATATTCTATTAGATAAATAGATAAAAATTGAGATTCTCACTTATAATTTCAATATATATTTGAATAAAAAAATATATAGAATTTTAAAAGATAAAATCAAGAAAAAAGGATGAAGACAATAAAGCCATTGTTACGTTTCCATATTAAAGTAAAGTATAGTACTTCATTTTTTTATTGATTTTCATGCCTATTGGTGTTCCAAAAGTACCTTTTCGGAGTCCTGGAGAGGAGGATGCAATTTGGGTTGACGTATAGTGCGACTTGTCAGACATATTGGTCATATGGTATTTATCCGTTATCTCCCCCGATCGAGTATTCTATGTTTCACCCAATCAATAGATAGATATTCCATATTGTATTGATTTAACCATCAAAAATTTGGAGCGTGAAGCACAATAATTCCTATTGGGGATCAATATTATCAATTAGAATAATTGATGGTTTACTTGAACTGATAAAATAAAGTATCCAGGCTCCGTTCATAGAATAAATGGTAAGAGTAAAGTAATAAAAAGGGAGTGTAAATGTAGTAATATAAAAATAAAAAAAAAAATCTTCTTAAAATATATAAATTTAATGAAATTCTTAAGAATTTAAGAAAGTCATTAGTAATTCAATCTAATCTCACTTACTAAAATAGAACTATAATAAAATATATTATTACACAATTACCGCTTGTATCAGAAGCTATTATTATACTTACTATATACTATAGGTATAATCTAAAACTGCCTACTCCAAAGGAGTAGTATGATTAATACATTGAATAGTTTAGGGAAAGGTATGAAACGAATAAAAAAAAAAAAGAAGTGGTACTGAAACCATTTGCCCTATATGCGCAAATGTAATTTGGACAAATCTTCCCCCGGAGTAGAACAAGAACCTAAAAGAATTGAGAGGGCCCATTCAGGAACAAGTAAATTACATCGTTATTTGAATTTCGATGAAAGAATACATCAATGAGAAGTTAGTTCAATAAGTTCATAAAATTCTTTTTTTTTACAGGAGTTTTGGCCTCCTTCTCTATATTCTATAATGTCAATAAAAAAAAAAGAAATAGGACTGGAATCAACACATTGATTTTTTTTTTCACAATTCTTTCGAACCGTATGCATCCAAAGATGCATGTACGGTTCTTCAGGGATAAAATTTTGCCCTAATCAACCGACTTCATCGAGAAAGATTACTTTTTTTAGGCCAAGAGGTTGATAGCGAGATCTCAAATCAACTTGTTGGTCTCATGGTATATCTCAGTATAGAAAATGATACTAGAGATCTTTATTTGTTTATAAACTCTCCAGGCGGATGGGTAATACCAGGAATATCCATTTATGATACTATGCAATTTGTGTCACCCGATGTACATACAATATGCATGGGATTAGCCGCTTCAATGGGATCTTTCATTCTGGTCGGAGGAGAAATTACCAAACGTCTAGCATTCCCTCACGCTTGGCGCCAATGAGTTTTTATTTGAGATGATAAAAAAATAAGACTATGCCTTCGCTGTATCAAATATGAATAAAAAAATAAAATAAAGAATAAGTAATAATAGCATGGCACTTAGAGTTCGATATGAACAAACATTATTGTTTTTTTATAACATGAAATTTTTGTATCGAGATAGTAGTATGAAAGAAGGGTTATTCCCAATTTGATCTTATGTGTCAAGAGTCAATTTCAGCGTCACAAACCATTTTTCTTCCACACTAGAAGTCTCTTTCTTATCTTTATGTTATGAGAAAAAGAGTCAAAAAATGGAAAAAATTATTTGATCCTTCTTGGATCGTATCAAAAAGAAACTTTGGGATTGCTAAACCACAGATGAGATAAATATATAAAGCAACAGAACCATCATAGTATTTTTTTTTTATACTACGAAAGGAAGGGTGGTAAATGGATCATTTAACGATTTAGATCGGATGGATTCTATTTATTTTTTTCGATAGAATTTTTTATATCGAAAAATAAATTCCATTGCAGAGCCGTATGCAATGTACAAAAGATGCCCGTACGGTTGTTTAATTCTATTTTTTTTTTTATCTTCCCCCTTACTTGAACTCAATCATGTAAGATAAAGATAGAAGAACCATTTGTAATGTTATATTAATATCATCAGGGTTATGATTCACCAACCTGCTAGTTCTTTTTATGAAGCACAAGCAGGGGAATTTATTCTGGAAGCAGAAGAACTATTGAAGCTTCGCGAAACCCTCACAAAAGTTTATGTACAAAGAACGGGCAACCCTTTATGGGTTATATCCGAAGATATGGAAAGGGATGTTTTTATGTCAGCAACAGAAGCCCAAGCTCATGGCATCGTTGATCTTGTAGCGGTCGAAAATGAAAATGCTGGGGATTTCGTATAAATATAGAATTAATTTACAAATTTTAATTTTACGTGATTTGATATTGAATAGAAATCATTAATAATCATCAACCATCAGGTTAAGATCGATCTAAGCCAACCCGTTCTATTCTATCTAGAATGAAATTCTATCGACACCACATGCCAACCATTAAACAACTTATTAGAAACGCAAGACAGCCAATCAAAAATATCACGAAATCTCCCGCTCTTCGAGGATGTCCTCAGCGTCGAGGAACATGTACTAGGGTGTATGTGCGACTCGTTCAGTTCATATCATGAGTTTGAAGAAATGAAAAAAAAAAAAATTCTTTACGACCACTACCAATGAATAGGATAGATAGAGTGGAAGACGGACATTTAATTGACTATTTTATAATATCGAAAAAAGAAGATCTATCGTCGACCTATTATGTTTATGTTATGGAATTTATGGTTTCTATTGGTGTAAATCCAATCACTCCGTTTGAGATGAGAAGATATTTTCCATTGGTAGCAAAAAGTTATCCATTAAGCGGAGGAAATAAATTTATAAGAAGCAAAAAGGTTATGCTCCTATTCTTTAAAAAACGGACTAACAGGGTTAGCTACCCAGCCAACTTTCAGAATTAAATGCCGTCACTGTATGGATAGCTTTTTTGTGAAAAGGACTATTTATTACTTTCTAATTATAATTGAAAAATAGATAGGTAGAGCCAAAGAGTGTGAACTATACAAATTCACAATAAAATTTGATGAAATTAAATAAGAGGCTCCGGCGTATAGAGAGGACCTCACCGTTTCAGAAGTTGCCATAGAAACGAGGTAACCCACTATTCTTTTTTATTTAGTAGCATTTTTGAGATACCTGGAAGAAAAAAATCGTGGTTGGGAAGGTCATAGTAGCAAAAGCCATTGGAATTTATAGTTTATATATCGGAATAATCCGTTTTGTTATTAATCGACTGGAGGAAAAGGGTGACTGAAAGAAGATAAATCAATTAGTTATTCAAGAGAGTTTCATTTGATTCAATGACCAGAGTTAAACGAGGATATACAGCTCGGAGACGTCGAAAAAAAATTCGTTTATTTGCATCAACCTTTATAGGGGCTCATTCAAGACTTACTCGAACGATTACTCAACAAAGAATGAGAGCTTTGGTTTCCTCTCATCGAGATAGGAGCAGGAAAAAGAGAGATTTTCGTCGTTTGTGGATCACTCGTATAAATGCAGTAACTCGCGAAGAAAGGGTATTCTATAGTTATAGCAAACTCATACACAATCTGTACAAGAGACAATTGCTTCTGAATCGTAAAACACTTGCGCAAATAGCCCTATCAAATAAGAATTGTTTTGATATTATTTTCAATAAAATAATCAATCAAAAATAAAAGAATATTAATAGAATCCTACTATACAAGAAACAAGAATTATTGAAATTGAAGCAGAATTTCCCGGAGAACGGACTCCGGGAAGATAGAATAAAAAGAAATGAAGATTTGAGTAGTAGGAATAAACGAACATCTTTCAAGAAAAAAAGATTGCTTCCCCATTTTTCCTTTTTTATAACACAAGAATCCAATTTTTATTCTAGATTCTAGGTTTTTTCGAGCAAAACATTAATCTGAGCTTGAGTTCGATTGGAATTTTGAAGAGTCTATTTATTTATTTTTGGTTCTAGGGATCGACTCCGCTCTATCCAATTGTTTTTCATTATTACGAAAAGGTAACAAAGATAAAATACGAGCTTGTTTTATAGCAATAGTAATTAATCGTTGTTGTTTCAAGGTCAACCTATTCACCCGTCTAGATAAGATTTTACCTTGTTCACTAATAAATCGACTAATTAAACTCATGTTTCTATAATCTATTCGATCCCCCGATCCAATTGGGGGTAAACGCCTACGAAAAGATCGTTTGGATTTACGAAAAAGTTGTTTGGATTTATCCATGGTTTGCTTATCCCCTATTTTTTTATTCCTTATATATAAAATACAATTCTCTTTTTTTTTCTTCATTGAAGATCCAACCAAAAGAGGATTTGGTTTGTATTATATATATGTTATGTTAAGCCCCTCTCTTTGAAAAAATTACGCACGCATTATGTTACATCTATTTCTTTATTTCCCCGTGAATTGTATACTTTTGACAATAGCGACAAAATTTTTTCAATTCTAATCGATTGGGTGTATTGTGTCGATTCTTTTGAGTAATATATCTAGAAATGCCCGTCGATTCTTTATTGACACCCTTTCTAACACAACAGGTACATTCTAAAATCACTATAATTCTGATATCTTTACCCTTGGCCATGAACCTCCTTTTCATTTTGGATCGATTTCATTTTAGAACTCTCCTCATTTTTTTTTTTATCCGAACCAAATATAAAATAAAATTATTAATAATAAGAAAAAAAAAATCTATATTAATAAAAGTTACTAACTATAAATGTAATTTGTAAAAATTCTTTTTTCAAATTCTAATAATTTGAATGACTTCGAAGCACTATAATCTAAAATATAATTATTAGGAATTACTAGAACTATAAAGAAAGATAGTCATGTTCATTAAGAGAAGAATATTAAGAATTTAGGAATAATTAAGTAATACAATTTTTTCTAACTATAAATTTTTCATATCTAATCTCAGTCTTTTCTTCTTTCTATATTAGAATTTCATCGAATCACTCTTAGACTGGATCCGCTTTTCCATTTATTTTTACCAAAATTCTATCTTAGATTCACTTTATCTTGACTGAAGTTAGATCTTATTTCCTATCCTAAATAAAAAAAAAAAAGATAGCGAAATTGGAGCCATGTTACGTAGAATTTATCTCAAATATTTTTAATTTCTTCACATATAAATAAAAGAATTCAATAAAAAGGAAAAAAAGGGAAATGACAGGGCATCTGGAAATAAACGATTAATTTCTATCAATAGACCCGCTAAAGATCCAAACCATAGAGTGGTTAACACAGGTGCCGTGGAGAGATATGTTTTGATATCTCGCATTGAAAATCCTCCTTCTTCTTTTATTTTATATTTACTTTTTCTTGTAATTCTTGATTTGTTTCTTTATTTTTATTGTATATTGTAATACATATATAGTCTAGTTCGATATTCTTAATTCTAATACATAGATCATAGATAACTCAATCTTTTAGTTCAAGGTCATTTGTTTTTTGCAATAAATTGAATTAGAATTAGGAATTACTAATTAAAATGCATATGTACAAGAATCCAGCATATGAAATTTTGCCGACAAAAAACAAATGACAAGAACATTATATATATACCCGAGGAAAAAATAATTATGTGGAAAACAGGACACAAATTGTTGTACAATGACACTGTACAACAATTTTTAAAAGGGATGTAGCGCAGCTTGGTAGCGCGTTTGTTTTGGGTACAAAATGTCACGGGTTCAAATCCTGTCATCCCTACCTATTTTTTCTCCTATGAACAGTTATGAGGGATTCATTGGAAATAAAATTGAACATAATCTTTTTATTTATACAGACTCTATTTACGCAATACCCTTTGAAATCTTTTTATTTATAATCGTATCTACTGTTATAGGATATAAGAAAGCGCTCTTAGTTCAGTTCGGTAGAACGCGGGTCTCCAAAACCCGATGTCGTAGGTTCAAATCCTACAGAGCGTG